ACAACATCTTGCTTCAAACATAGGAGTTGCTAAGAGTAAAATTCGGGAAAAAGAATCCATTGTATGGGAAATCCTTCAGGAAGTTATGAGGGGACATCCTGTATTGCTGAATAGAGCACCTACTCTGCATAGATTAGGCATACAGGCATTCCAGCCCGTTTTAGTGGAGGGGCGTGCTATTTGCTTACATCCATTAGTTTGTAAGGGATTCAATGCAGATTTTGATGGGGATCAAATGGCTGTTCATGTCCCGTTATCTTTGGAGGCCCAAGCGGAAGCCCGTTTACTTATGTTTTCTCATATAAATCTTTTGTCTCCAGCTATTGGAGATCCCATTTCCGTACCAACCCAAGATATGCTTATGGGACTTTATGTATTAACTAGCGAAAATCGTCGAGGTATTTGTATAAATAGATATAGTCCAGGTAATCGCATAAAATATCAAACTAAGAGAAGCGATAATAATAGCTATGAGTATAGGAAAGAACCTTTTTTTTGTAATTCCTATGATGCAATTGGAGCTTATCGGAAGAAACAAATAAATTTAGATAGTCCTTTGTGGCTCCGGTGGCGACTAGATCAACGCGTTATTGCTTCAAGAGAAACTCCCATCGAAGTTCACTATGAATCTTTAGGTATTTATTATGAAATTTATGAACACTATCTAATAGTCAGAAGTATAAAAAAAAAAATTATTTTTCTATACATTCGAACTACCGTTGGTCATATTTCTCTTTATCGAGAAATTGACGAAGCCATACAGGGGTTTTCTCATGCCTGTTTCTATGGTACTACCTAACTAACAAAGGTAATTGTATAATACCAGTGCGAATTCAGGCCTCTCTGGTTCAGTTAGGATTATAGTTCCGAAAATTCTATGCGAATCAAGATCAAGAAAGGGAAGTTTTCCAATCACCGACCAAAATCTATTGTCGAATCCTACTCAACATAATATGGAGGTACTTATGGTAGAACGGGCCAATCTGGTCTTTCACAATAAATCGATAGACGGAACTGCCATGAAACGACTTATTAGTCGATTAATAGATCACTTCGGAATGGGATATACATCCCACATACTCGATCAAGTAAAAACACTGGGTTTCCAACAAGCTACCGCTACATCCATTTCATTAGGAATTGATGATCTTTTAACAATACCCTCGAAGAGATGGCTAGTTCAAGATGCTGAACAACAAAGTTTGATTTTAGAAAAACACCACCATTGTGGAAATGTACACGCGGTAGAAAAATTACGCCAATCCATCGAAATATGGTATGTTACAAGTGAATATTTGCGACAAGAAATGAATCTCAACTTTACTATGACCGACCCTTGTAATCCAGTTCATATTATGTCTTTTTCAGGAGCCAGAGGAAATGCATCCCAGGTACATCAATTAGTAGGTATGAGAGGGTTAATGTCGGATCCTCAAGGACAAATGATTGATTTACCCATTCAAAGCAATTTACGAGAAGGGCTCTCTTTAACAGAATATATCATTTCTTGCTACGGAGCCCGTAAAGGGGTTGTGGATACCGCTGTACGAACATCGGATGCTGGATATCTTACGCGTAGACTTGTTGAAGTAGTACAACACATTGTTGTACGACGAATAGATTGTGGCACCAGCCGCGGTATTTCTGTGAGTCCTCGGAATGGGATGGTGTCAGAAAGGATTCTTATTCAATCATTAATTGGTTGTGTATTAGCAGATGATGTATATATGGGTCCACGATGTATTGCTACTCGAAATCAAGATATTGGGATTGGGCTTGTAAATAGATTCATAACCGTTCGAGCACAACCAATATCTATTCGAACCCCCTTTACCTGTAAGAGTACATCTTGGATCTGCCGATTATGCTATGGGCGGAGTCCTACGCATGGCGACCTGGTTGAATTGGGGGAAGCTGTAGGTATTATTGCGGGTCAATCGATTGGAGAACCAGGTACTCAATTAACATTAAGAACTTTTCATACCGGCGGCGTATTCACGGGGGGTACTGCAGAACATGTGAGAGCACCTTGTAATGGAAAAATAAAATTCAATGAGGATTTGGTTCATCCGACACGTACCCGTCACGGGCATCCTGCCTTTCTATGTTCTATAGACTTGTATGTAATCATTGAGAGTGAAGATCTTATTCATAATGTCAATATTCCGCGAAAAAGTTTTCTTTTAGTTCAAAATGATCAATATGTAGAATCCGAACAAGTGATTGCTGAGATTCGCGCAGGAACGCCTACTTTTAATTTTAAAGAGAGGGTTCGAAAACATAGTTATTCGGATTCAGACGGAGAAATGCACTGGAGTACCGATGTGTATCATGCATCTGAATTTACATATGGGAATGTGCATCTATTACCAAAAACAAGTCATTTATGGGTATTATTAGGAGGTCCGTACAGATCCAGTCCAGTCTCCCTTTCGCTTCACAAGGATCAAGATCAACTGAACGTGCATTCTCGTTCTGTCAAGCGAAGTTATACTTCTAACCTCGCTGTAACTAAACACCGGCCGAGACACTACTTCTTTAGTTCGGATTTTTATTGTAATCTAATATATCCGGCCATTTTGCACGAGAATTCTAATTTATTGTCAAAGAGGCGCAGAAATGGATTTCTCATTTTACTCCAATCAATTCAAGGAGGCGAGACTAGACTAACGCTCCCTCCGGGTATCTCGCCTGAAATCCCCCTAAATGGTATTTTACATATAAATAGTATTTTTTCTTATTTCGATGATCCTAGATATAGAAGAAAGCGTTCTGGGATTACTAAATATGGATATGGGAATATCGAAATGTATTCAATCCTTAAAAAGGAAGATTTTATTGAGTATCGAGGAGTCAAGGAATTTATGCCAAAACACCAAACCCAAATGAAAGTGGATCTTTTTTTTTTCATTCCTGAGGAAGTGCATATCTTATCCGGATCTTCTTTCATAATGGTATGTAACAATAGTATCATTGGAGTAGATACACAAATCACCTTAAATATAAGAAGCCGAGTAGGTGGGTTGGTACGAGTGGAGAGAAAAAAAAACAGAATTGAACTTAAAATATTTTCTGGAGATATCCATTTTCCTGTGGATACCGATAAAATATCCTGGTATAGCGGTGTTTTGATCCCACCAGGAAGGGGAAAGGGAAATTCCAAGGAATCCAAAAAATTGACAAATTGGATCTATGTCCAACGGATTACACCTAGCAAAAAAAAGTATTTTGTTTTGGTTCGACCTGTTGTTACATATGACATAACGGATGGCCCAAATTTAGCAGCAATTTTCCCTACTGATATCTTGCAAGAAAGTGATAATGTGCAACTTCGAGTTGTCAATTATATCCTTTCTGGAAAAGTCAACCAAAATAGAGGAATTTCGGATACAAGTATTCAATTAGTTCGGACTTGTTTAGTATTGAATTGGGAACAAGATAAAAAAAACTCTTCTAACGAAGAAGCCCGTGCTTCTTTTGTTGAAATAAGAACAAACGATTTGATTCGGCATTTCTTAAGAATCAATTTGGCAAAATCTCCTATTTCGTATATCGGAAAAAGAAATGATTCCGCAGTTTCAGGATTACTATCGGATAATGGATCAGATTGCACCCATAGTAATCCGTTTTATTCCATTTATCCCAAGACAAGGATTCAACAATTCCTTAACCCACCAAATCAAGGAACTATTCATACGTTGTTGAATAGAAATAAGCAATTCCAACCATTGATAATTTTGCTATCATCCAAGTGTTCTCGAATGGGCCCGTCCAACCGAGTAAACTATCATAATGTAATAAAAGAATCCATTCAAAAAGATTTACTAATTGAAATTCGGGAGTCATTCGGATCTTTAGGATCGTCTCCTTCAATTGATAATTTTTATTTATTTTACCATTTTAAAACTCATAATCAGATCCTGTTAACAAATTATTTCCAACTTGACAATTTAAAACAGACTTTTCAAGCAATAAAATATTATTCAATGGATGAAAGCGGTAGAATTTATACTACTGATCCAGGCAGTAACATTATTTTCAATCCATTCAATTTGAATTGGTATTTTATCCGTCACAGTTGTTGCGAAGAGACCTCTCTAATAATAAGTCTTGGACAGTTTATTTGTCAAAATGTGTGTATAGACAAAAACGGACCGCACCTAAAATCCGGTCAAGTTATATTTGTTCAAGGTGATTCTGTAATAATACGATCAGCTAAGCCTTATTTGGCTACCCCAGGAGCAACTGTTCATGGCCATTATGGGGAAATTTTTTACGAAGGAGACACATTAGTTACATTTATATATGAAAAATCGAGATCAGGTGATATAACGCAGGGTCTTCCAAAAGTGGAACAGGTGTTAGAAGTACGTTCGATTGATTCAATATCGATAAATCTCGAAAAGAGGATTGAAGGTTGGAACGAATGTATAACAAGAATTCTTGGCATTCCTTGGGGATTCTTGGTTGGTGCTGAGCTAACTATAGTGCAAAGTCGTATCTCTTTGGTTAATAAGATCCAAAAGGTTTATCGATCCCAGGGGGTGCAGATTCATAATAGGCATGTAGAGATTGTTGTACGTCAAATAACATCAAAAGTGTTGGTTTCAGAAGACGGAATGTCTAACGTTTTTTCACCCGGAGAACTAATTGGATTGTTGCGAGCCGAACGAGTGGGACGAGCTTTGGAAGAAACAATTTGTTACCGAGCCATCTTATTGGGAATAACAAGAGCATCCCTCAATACTCAAAGCTTCATATCAGAAGCGAGTTTTCAAGAAACTGCTCGAGTTTTAGCAAAAGCAGCTCTACGGGGACGTATCGATTGGTTGAAAGGTTTGAAAGAGAACGTTGTTTTGGGGGGGATGATACCTGGCGGGACCGGATTCAAAGGATTCGTGCATCCTTCAAAACAATATAACAAGATTCCTTTTGAAACAAAAAAAAAGAATCGATTTGATGGAGAAATGAGAGACATTTTGTTTTACCAAAGAAAATTCTTTGATTATCCCCCTTCAAAGGATTTCCACGATACACCAGAACAATCATTTATCGGATTTCATGATTGCTAAGAAAAGATTCATTCCTTGCACTACTTTCTTTGATTTGGTGCAGTCATTTGATTTAATAATAAAAAGAGAAATGTCTAGAAAAGAATAGAATGACTTGGGTCGTGGCTCTACGTCCAATCATAGGGTAGAGTAGAAGGTTCCATCGGAACAATCTTTTATTTGAGTTCAGGGTTCCTCGTCTCTTAAAAAAAAGGGGGGTGTGGGGAGAAATGATAAGAAGATATTGGAACATCAATTTAGAACAGATGATGGGGGCAGGGGTTCATTTTGGTCATGGTACTCGGAAATGGAATCCTAAAATGGGACCATATATCTCTGCAAAGCGTAAGGGTATTCATATTACAAATCTAACGCGAACTGCTCGTTTTTTATCAGAAGCTTGTGATTTGGTTTTTGAGGCAGCAAGTAGAGGAAAACAATTCTTAATTGTTGGTACCAAAAATAAAGCAGCTGATTCAGTAGCCTGGGCTGCAATACGGGCTCGGTGTCATTATGTTAATAAAAAATGGCTCGGCGGTATGTTAACGAATTGGTCTACTACAGAAACGAGACTTCATACGTTCAGGGACTTGAGAATGGAACAAAAAACAGGGAGACTTAGCCGTCTTCCAAAAAGAGATGCAGCCGTGTTCAAAAGACAATTATCTCGTTTGCAAACATATCTGGGCGGGATTAAATATATGACAGGTTTACCCGATATTGTAATCATCGTCGATCAGCACGAAGAATATACGGCTCTACGAGAATGTATCGCTTTGGGAATTCCAACAATTTGTTTAATCGATACAAATTGTGATCCCAATCTAGCAGATATCTCGATTCCAGCGAATGATGATGCTATATCTTCAATCCGATTAATTCTTAACAAATTAGTATTCGCAATTTGTGAGGGGCATTTTAGTTATATAAGAAATCCTTGATTAATAATAAGTCGATTGCTATTTCTGAATTTTTAAAAACAAACCGAATAAGAGTAACCGGGATATTATGTGATTACTTAGTATTCAAAATAGTAATCTTAGAATAGTAATCTTAGTTGGTATTCAAAATATAGGATTCAAGTAGGCAAAGAGATGGTTGAATCAAAAAAATGCAAGGTCAATTTTTTAATTTTAGGGGGTAAAATATGAATTTTCTAGTAAACACACTAACACTAAAAGGCTTGTACGATGTATCGGGTGTGGAAGTAGGCCAACATTTCTATTGGCAAATAGGTAGTTTCCAAGTCCATGGCCAAGTGCTTATGACTTCTTGGATTGTAATTGCTATCTTATTAGGTTCGGCTACTATAGCTGTTCGCAACCCACAAACCATTCCGAGTGGGAGTCAAAATTTCTTCGAATATGTTCTTGAATTTATTCGAGATGTTAGTAAAACTCAAATTGGAGAAGAATATGGTCCGTGGGTTCCTTTTATTGGAACTATGTTTCTATTTATTTTTGTTTCTAATTGGTCAGGAGCTCTTTTACCTTGGAAAGTCATACAATTACCTCATGGAGAGTTAGCTGCACCTACGAATGATATAAATACTACCGTTGCTTTGGCTTTACTCACGTCAGTGGCATATTTCTATGCGGGTCTTACAAAAAAAGGATTGGGGTATTTCGGGAAGTATATTCAACCAACTCCAATCCTTTTACCGATTAACATCTTAGAAGATTTCACAAAACCTTTATCGCTTAGTTTTCGACTTTTCGGGAATATCTTAGCTGATGAATTAGTCGTTGTTGTTCTTGTTTCTTTAGTCCCTTCGGTGGTTCCTATACCTGTTATGTTCCTTGGATTATTTACAAGTGGTATTCAAGCTCTTATTTTTGCAACCCTAGCCGCGGCTTATATAGGGGAATCCATGGAAGGCCATCATTAAAAAAGTCTTGTTGTTTTTTTCAAAACAATAAATAACAACAGGCGTTTGGTTCAAGATAATTTACTTAAGGAATATATAACTACGTCATATACGATAGAAAGGGATAGCAAAACCAAAAAAAGTACGATATTAGATAGTAGGATATTATAGAGTTGCAAAAAAAAGGGAAAGAGACAAAAAAAATGATCTTTTTCCTAAAGTTATTTTCCGTCCACTTATTAGCATACCCCCCTCAACGAATATTCTATTTATACCCCATTATTCTATTATTTTATTTCAACTAATTGAAATAAAATATAAGAATGCTTGGAGTATATGTCTAGGACATGTGATTCAAAAAAAGGAGAAAAGAGCGGATGATTTTGACTAATCAATTTGTGTAGTTAGATTGGATCGGTTGAAATAATGATAAACAAAATGGAAAATAATTTACAAAAAGGAAATAAAAAAGTTGGTTCGAAGGAGGTAGTTATATGGAATTTTAATAGCTAAAAAAAAGTCAACTCTTGGAGATATTTCGAAAATTGATTCTCAAATCCTATCCTATTGAATCGAAGATAAACAGTTGGTTTACGTTATGGAAGAAAGACAGGTATATGTGATATTACATATTGACTGGGTATATATTAATTAAAGATAGATTCCTTTGACCCTACCCCTCTCATTTTCAGCAATAGAATAGAAGTCCTTTACTTTCCGTTTACTTGTTACTGTGAATTGAATGAAAAAACCGATGAAATTACAAAAAAGATGGAAGAATTCAAATACCAGTTCGGAACCAATAAACGGAAGAGCGAAAGTTGTATAGATTCCAAAAGACTCTTCTGATAGAAACTCAAAAGGAGATATCGAAGTAGTTCTGATGATTCACTAATACTATTATTTCAACTAGAAGTTCTTAGTTACTTCTATTGGATTGGATGAATCCTACAACGTAATCGTAATAATTAAGTCATAATTCGTTGGGTGGTTGTATCATTAACTATTTCTTTTTTTGGTACGAGGAACTTATCATGAATCCACTTATTTCTGCCGCTTCTGTTATTGCTGCTGGGTTGGCTGTAGGACTTGCTTCTATTGGACCGGGGGTTGGTCAAGGGACTGCTGCGGGTCAAGCTGTAGAGGGTATCGCGAGACAGCCTGAGGCGGAGGGCAAAATACGAGGTACTCTATTGCTTAGTCTAGCTTTTATGGAAGCTTTAACAATTTATGGACTGGTTGTAGCATTGGCCCTTTTGTTTGCGAACCCTTTTGTTTAATATTAGAAATACAAAATATATATTTATTGCCTTGGACTTGTCGTTTGATTTTTCAAATTATATCAAGATTTCATTCGTAGAATTATGTCGTCGTTGACAAAAGAAAATAACCTACGGGAAGGTTGGATTTGCGGGTGAGGAATTAGTATCCCGCCTCGCTTTCACCCTTCCCGTTCCTACTCCAAAAGAAATTAAGTCTTGAAACGGGGGGATAGTTCACATAAATAAAATCCATTTCACAATTTCCCAATAGAAACAGAACAAGAAAGGAAAAAAGAGGTGCGAAGTGATACAAAAATGACTCTAGTCAATTTTTGAGTCGATCTAGTTAGTCTATCCATACGAGGAGATGATATGAAAAATGTAACCGATTCTTTCCTTTTTTGGGGCTACTACTGGCCATCCGCCGGGAGTTTCGGGTTTAATACCGATATTTTATCAACAAATCTAATAAATCTAAGTGTAGTGCTTGGTGTATTGATCTTTTTTGGGAAGGGAGTGTGTGCGAGTTGTTTATTTCAGGAATAGGCGGGATACAACCAGCTGTACCTTTTTCGTTCTAACTAGGAAATAAAAGAAAGGTGCACGATTGCGCGAATTACTTCGGACTAAATATAAAAAATTTATGTTTTATGGAAGAAACATAGCATTTCGTGATTCAATTCATTGGTAAAATCTACCTTGATTCTCTAGCAACCAATAACACGGGACCTTTAATATAATATGGTTAAAACAAACTCTTTGAAGTCTAGATGCAGCATGGTACTCTTTCTACCAATATGTTAATATAGAGGTGGTTCAAAATGAATATTTTATCAATAGATAACACTCCTATTGATAGATGATAAAACGATTTGAACGACTTATTTGTAACTTATTGTAAAAGAGGCAAAATGCCCCCTTTTATTTTATTCAATGCTGAAGTGACGACCTATGTGTTATGTATAAGTAATAAAATTTTTTTGGATTTTCATAAACAAAAGAAACAACTTTGTTGACAATTACATATACATATTTTTTGTCAGAAGAGTCCTCTAAATCTTTTTATCCGGTGCTAGTTTATATATTTTTTTTTGAATATGAACAAAAAAGAGGGGACAGGCTCATTACATTATACATTATATTATATAAAAAGATATGAGAATTATTACTAATTTCTAAGTAATTGAGCGTGAGAGCCAAATGAATTGAAAAATTCATGTTTGGTTCGGGAAGGGGTTATGGAAGTTATGACATGTATGTAAATATAATCTACTTTCATTAAGTGATTTATTAGATAATCGGAAACAGAGGATCCTGAATACTATTCGAAATTCAGAAGAACTGCGTGGAGGGGCCATTGAACAGTTGAAAAAAGTACGGGCTCGCTTACAGAAAGTTCAACTGGAAGCAGATCAGTTTCGAGTGAATGGATACTCTGAGATAGAAAAAGAAAAGTTGAATTTAATAAATTCAAGTTATAAGACTCTAGAACAATTAGAAAATTACAAAAATGAAACTATTCAGTTTGAACAGCAAAGAGTGATTAATCAAGTCCGACAACGGGTTTTTCAACAAGCCTTACGGGGAGCTCTAGGAACTCTGAATAGTTGTTTGAACAGCGACTTACATTTACGTACTATTAGTGCAAATATTAACATGTTGGGGTCAATAAAAGAAAAAGAAAAGAAATAAGTAATTAGTCTTTAGCCTACAGGTATTATTTTTAAGAAAACTAATAATTAAAAAATATTCATGGTAACCATTCGAGCTGACGAAATTAGTAATATTATCCGTGAGCGGATTGAACAGTATAATAGAGA